ATTTGATTCTTGCGGCAGTAAGTGGATCTTTTTCTGTTTCGTCAGCTATTTTTAAAATTGTTTCAAAATCATTTCTTGTTATAGCTTCTCTGAGTGGAGATTTTGTGGCTTGCTTCCGTTGTGCTTGATTTGATTTCTTTTCTTCTTGTAGCTTTCTTTCGTTTTCTTTTGTGACTAAAAATTGAAGTTTTTTGTTTAGTTCTTTGTTTTCTTCTTTTAATTCGTGAGCTTATTGAGAAATGTAGCGGAATGACATTTCTTGTTGTTGCTTCCAATTTAAGAAAAAGATTTCCCAATTGTTAGAAAAATTCTCAGCAACTTCGGCTCTGTATTTGGCAATAGCGATACTGCCTGGGGAGTTATCATTAGTATGAATAATAGGTATATTAGATAAATCTGGATTTGAAGTAAGAAACTCAAAATTTTTCCAATTTCTAAAAAAACAATTATTTTTGTCATAAAAAACTGCTGACTTTATCTTTTCTTTATTAAGGTTAGAATTATAAAGAAAGAGGCTTGTGGGATTGACAGTCAAGGTAGGTGTGGATACACTAGTGCCGGGCGTCTTAGTTGATGCTTTAATTTTAAGGGGGTATAGCTCAGTTGGTAGAGCGCCGCCCTTGCAATTGGGTCGTTGCGCTTGCGGGTTGGAGGCTTAGCTTGCTAAGCGGTAATGATAGTATTTTTTACCCAAACCAGTGGCTAACTTCTCCTCAAGAAAAAGAAAGGGGAGGAGGACTGGAACATGCCATTAAAAATTCTGCTTCTTGTTTCAAGGTGCGTGATCAAGCATGCAGAAAAGGTAAGATGGATACTTGGTTAGATCTAAAATAGATCGTACATGGCCTATTGTTGGAGTCGGCGGCTCTCCTAGGGTTACCTCACCTATATTTCCCTAGGGAAGAGAATCAGGCTGGTCCTTGCGAACAGCGTGATACACTATCTCTCTTCATCCCTCCGTGTCTGCGATTGCGGATACGCGGAGGAGGTTCAAGCCATGGACCAACCCCATCATCGCCAATCCGCAGGAACTGCGAGATGACCCCTTTGGGCTTCTTCCCTAACACAAGCGAAAGCTTCTTCAGAAGAGGACCAGGGTCACAGACCGACCATAAAACCCATGTGAGTAGTCTTGTATTCTGCTTTCATGGACAGTGAGGGTCGGAGAGGGGCCCCTGCAGATCATGTTCTTGTACCAATTCTTATGATACGAGAGTGATAGCCAGCAGTACGCTGGTGTCTTTTCCTTCCGGAACAACGAAGGAAAACAGGGTTGCCCCTTGGAGAGCACAGTACGATGAGAGTTGTAGGCTGTGTTCGGAGGGGAGTGGTTGTACATGTACGAATTTTCGTCTGCTTATTATGGTGACGTAAGCGCGCATGACACGGTTACTTACCCTATGGCGGATGTCAGCGGTTCGAGTCCGCTTACCTCCAGCTGTTGGAATCTTTTACTTTTCTCTCTTCGTTGTTTTATTATCTTATTTTGCGACTTCTTTTCTTGAGAGTTTCAATAAATAAAAGACAAGGAATGAAGTGAAGTGTTTTGTGGATGCTGACGAGTCCCTCGATATAGCACATATTAATTCTGTGAACGCATTGCCCTTTAGTTACCCAAAACCGCTTGCGGTTCTAGGTTAGAAAACAAACGAAAGGAAGTGTGTTAGTGAGGTTCAAATGAATAAGGGCTTATGGTGGATACCTAGGCACCCAGAGACGACGAAGGGCGTAGCAAGCGACGAAATGCTTCGGGGAGCTGAGAACAAGCACAGATCCGGAGATGCCCGAATAGGGGAACCTATAAGACTACCTGCTGAATACATAGGCAGGAAAGAGACAACCTGGTGAACTGAAACATCTTAGTAGCCAGAGGAAAAGAAAGCAAAAGCGATTCCCTGAGTAGTGGCGAGCGAAATGGGAACAGCCTAAACCGCTTCCTTCTTGGATAAGCGGGGTTGTGGGAGGGCGACACGAGCAAAGAGTTCCTAGGCGAAGCAGCTGAGTCCTGCACCTTAGATGGTGATAGTCCAGTAGCCGAAAGTAATTCTAGCTTACGCTCTAACCCGAGTAGCATGGGGCACGTGAAATCCCGTGTGAATCAGCGAGGACCACCTCGTAAGGCTAAATACTCCTGGGTGACCGATAGTGAAGTAGTACCGTGAGGGAAAGGTGAAAAGAACCCCCATCGGGGAGTGAAATAGAACATGAAACCGTAAGCCTCCAAGCAGTGGGAGGAGAATGGGATCTCTGACCGCGTGCCTGTTGAAGAATGAGCCGGCGACTTATAGGCAGTGGCCTGGTTAAGGTTTTCCGGAGCCGTAGCGAAAGCGAGTCTTTTTCGGGCGAATGTCACTGCTTATGGACCCGAACCCGGGTGATCTATCCATGGCCAGGGTGAAGCTTGGGTGAAGCCAAGTGGAGGTCCGAACCGACTGATGTTGAAAAATCAGCGGATGAGCTGTGGTTAGGGGTGAAATGCCACTCGAACTCGGAGCTAGCT